ACTTGTTTCAGTTGCATATCATAAGGAATTCGAACAACTGCTTCAAATACAGTATCGGGAAGTACCGCTTGCGGGACCTCAATATCCACTGGTTTATTAGCTAAATGGCAATTGGCGCATACAATACGTCCAGTCGCTTCGCGTGGATTTGCATAACCCTGCTGTGCAAAAATGGGATATGCATTTGAAATGGATGTACGAGTTATGATATATATCATGAGCGATACGGAAATAGATCGAGTAATCTGTTCCTTTATCCAAGAAAAAGTATTTATAGTTTGCATGGTCCAACCATTGATCCCTAAAATTTCTACAATAAATTGGGCAGGTCACTAATGGAGTTTCCTAGCCACGATTCTGTTATTTAATGGAATAATTTGACTGGAGTAATATATAGGATGAATCTCCGGAATGGGTAGAAAGATAAAGAGGAAGTACTATTTTCAATGCTTTGCTTATGTACAACTACAAAGTAAGAAACATTCTAATTGGATTAGGTAGATAACTTTTCAGTCATTCATTGAATGATAAATCACTACAAGTGACGGAGATACACGATTTAAATAACGGAAAATCCAATATTTAAAAATTGTATCTAGAATGACTGGAAAAGTGGAAACAAGGCCAGATATAATTTGATCATTATGAACAAATCCAAAATCCTTGTAGACAAAGCCAATCATCAGTTCCCAACCATGGGGCGAATGAAATCCGATACATAAATCGGTTAATAAAAGAAGAGAAAAAGCTTTTATTGTGTCACTTAAGTTATATAGGAATTCCTGAGCCCAAGAGTTAAGAATAACAAGTTCTTTATTACCCAAAATAGAATAACCGCTTAGAATAATGAAACAGATTATATTTGTCGAGAAGTGCAAAATCGTATGAATACGACCCTCGTTGTGTATCTTGATTAATTGGATTGTTTCTTTGTGAATTCCTATACGAACGTTTTGTAGATGTGTCTCCGAGTATTCCTTGAGCATTTCCTCTAAGAGGAGGAGTTCCTCTAATTCTATGAATTTTTCTAGAATACTCTTTTCTTCAATATCATTCCAAAAAGTTTCGGATTGCCTAGTATTCCACCAATTAGTAACCCAGGATTCCAGACCTTTTTGAAATGAGAGAGAAATCCACCAGGGCAAAAATACTATAGATGCAAGATATAAAAGAGGAGTGAATGGTTTCTTTTTTTCCATTTTTTCATCTGTGAATTGTTAATGACCCCATCTCATTCGTTGACTCTATGTAATCGAATATTTCTCTGACGCCTGAGTTCTATTACAAGTTATCAAACCTATGAATCTATTCACTCTTTTTTTTTTTTTTCGTGGTTAGGCCTTGAATTTATAAAAAAATCAAGAAATAGACGAAAAATTCACTTCGAATTCGAATGAATAAATAATCAAAAAATATTGTTTCCCTAAATCTCCATTGGTCAAATTCGAAGCACATATCTACTTTCGATGAATGCCCGGAAGAATCACTTTAAATAATGAATATTAAGATTATTCAGATTTTGAGACGAAAGAACTCCTTTTCTATCATTATATAAAAATATCGAATATTTCAAAAAATTGAACTGACTATGAGTAGTCAGGGATAGAATAATGGAGGGAAATTTCGGAAGAATATTGTGAAAAATGAGTGGCAAAAAACGACAGAAATTGGCTAGTTATCATTATAAGAGATCCAATTTTTTGGTCATTAAGGAGCACAAAAAGTATAAAAAGAAGCTTCGATTGAAAAAAAATTACAAGATATGATCTATCTGAATCTAAAGTCTCAATTCCAACAAGTTAAAAAAGGGGGGAATTTCTTCGAAATGGTTGATTATGAGATATTTCGATTTGTTTCTGATTTTGTTATTGAATTGAGTTGTGTATATTTCGATACATATAAAAGAGCCCCAAAAGAGTTTTATTTTAGACTTGTTACATATATGTCTCCTTTGACTCGAATGAATGTTCTGAAGAAACCCCAGTTAAGTTATGTTATAGAAAAAGAGGATTCTTGCATTTTTGACCTCCTGTTGAGAAAGCATTCATTTCTCGGCTTATTTCTTAAAATACTTCAATTGGTACACGCAAGAAATAGGCCAATTCAGCAGCTTTTTGTTCCATTTCCCGTGGAGTAAAATTCTCATCAGTACGAGTCAATGGAATGGCTCCCTGGCCCCTGATATCCATATAAAGGACACGACGAGCATAAATACCCTCTTTAACTTCTATTCTGACGGACTGAATATCTTTTATAAGAAATCGGAGGAAGATCCGACGATTTTTTCCAGGAAATCCCCAACGAAAGATACACACTATTCCCTCTTTTCTATCAAATCGATCATAACCGCTACCTACATTCCACGAAATTGTGCACCACAAATAGGAGCTAATAAAAAGACCCGCGATCCCATAGAAAGACATCACAATTCCTTGTGGAAAAAAAACTATTTGCTGAGACGGAAATAAAGATATCAAATTTCTACCAAGATAACTGGAGGTTCCAACCAACAAGAATCCTAATGAACCTAAAAAAAGGATAACAGCCCAGCAGAAATTACTTGTTTTTCGAGCCCCCGTTATAGGTTCTATCCATATATGTTCTGATCGACAACTCATACTTGATCCGGTTGCTTTTTTTTGGAATTGAGAGAATACCCCAAATGAATTTGACTTTAGTCCTTTTGTTTCCGAAGTAACTCGCATCAACTAGCACTAGTTTGATGTGAACCTTTAGGAGTAATTCATTAAATTGGTTAGATCTAAACTAATAACATATCCTTCGTATGATCTCACTAAAGATAGCCACATACATATAGATAGACCAACTTTAAAGTTCAGCCATCCGGCGATTCGGGTCTATTTGAAAATACCTAGAATCCAGTTACCCCTATAGCATTTTCTGCAGACATAAGAGACATAAGAGTTTTTCGGCGGAAGCCGCTTATACCATATTTCGCTAAATGGATATCTGTCTTATGATACAAGCATCAGTTTTGAAAAAAAAAAAATAGATGATATTTTGGCCCATGGGCTCTAAACAATCTTATTTTTTTGAACATGAAGAAATAAAGAAGCCATTGCCATTGCCGGAAATACTAGGCCTACTAAAGGCACCAAAAAAGCGGGAATTGTCATAGAATGGGTACCTCGATTTACTATTTGTACCTGTTATTATTATTTAGATTTTCTATTTCTTATTTATAATATAAAGATATCTTATTATAATTTTTTAATTTAAAATTGGAATTATTATTACTTAATTATAGATCTAAGTATCTATCTAAGTGAGTAGATAATGTAGTTTTTCATCTTTCTACATGAAAGATTTGAAAGGATATGGACGAGATATTATTATTATTCTTTTCTTCATCTTTTGCTCTTGTCTTCTAATTTAATTTACTAAGCAAAAAGTTTCTTCAAAATTAATTAGATTATTATATTGAAGGGTTTGTTAGAATCCCATTCAGCAGGGATTCTTAGTGAAAATAGGATTATCGGAAGATATAGAAAGCTCAAAGATTCGATATTTTATAGATTTTCATTATATATGATGAGAAGAGGAGATTTTTTTATTTGCCTAATTTCACGAAAAGAAGAATCTCATCTTTTATCTTGTTGATAGAGGCTTCTTGATCAATAATCAGGAATATATAAAAAGGGGAGGATTTTCTGTGACTTTTGATTCTTTATACAATTAGATCTTATGTCAACAAAGAAAACCCCATTCGTCTAATTTTGACTTGGATTCCGATAAACTAATTACTTGTTTGCTCAAAATAATTTGCATGTTCTAATTTTGATTCAAAGGAAGGAAAGTGTGGAGTTGAAATAACTCACTCAGAACGCTTTTTAAAAGATTACGTGGTACGATTAGATCAAATAAGCCCTTCTGGAATAAATACTCAGCCGCTTGTGAACCTTCGGGTACTGTTTTATTCAATGTTTGTTCAATTACTCTTTTACCCGCAAAGGCAATGTAGGCATTGGGTTCGGCAATAATGATATCCCCCAACATACCAAAACTAGCTGTCACCCCACCAGTAGTAGGAGATGTAAGGATTGGTACATAGAATAACTTTTTATTTGATTGATAATCATATAAAGCAGAAGATATTTTAGCCATTTGCATCAAGCTCAAACTTCCTTCTTGCATGCGTGCCCCTCCGGAAGCACACACTATAATAAGAGGTATAAATTCTTTAGTAGCGTATTCAATCAAACGGGTAATTTTCTCCCCGACTACGGATCCCATACTACCCCCCATAAACTGAAAATCCATAACCCCAATTGCTACGGTAATACCGTTTAGTTGCCCTATGCCTGTTTGAACAGCCTCGGTTAATCCTGTCTTTCTTTGATAAAAATCGATACGATTTTTATAAGGCTCCTCCTGCGAATGAAAGTCAATGGGATCCAGAGAGACCATGTCTTCATCCATAGGCTCCCAAGTACCCAGATCGATCGAAAGTTCGATTCTATCTGAACTACTCATTTTCAAATGATATCCACATTCTTCACAAAGATTCATTTTTGAATCAAAAATTTTCTTATAATTTAATCCATAACAATTTTCGCATTGAACCCACAACTGCCTGTATTTTTTAATTACCTCCAGATCAGTAGAACTTTCTCGTATAGTTTTACCCTTCGTTCTGGTTCTTCTACCGGCACCCTCGCTTTTACTACTATTTCCACTTTCACCATAAATGGAACTATAAATGTAATTGTTACTGTAATTGTCACTACCCCTTACAATGTAACTATCAATACAGATTTGAGACTGAAGATAACTGTCAATGCAACTATTAATGTGATTATTCCAACTATATTGAGTATCATCCATGTAACAATCGTGGTGGGGATTCTTACTCTTAGATCCATTATTCAGATAACTAGAATTCCGATAACTATAAAAAGAACTGTCTAGTTCACTACAAAAAGGATGACCATTGTCAATCTCAAAAATATGATTTTCAATATCAAAATATATAGAATAAC